TTATTTGATGGACAGAAATAATTTAATATTATTTTTTCCATCAGTCCGGACAAAGCCGACAAACTTTACCCCATAATGTTATTGTAGCTTAAATACCTCAAAGCACGGCACTGAAAATGCCGAAATGGACACTGTGTCCCAAAAACAAAAGTCTTAGTCTTAAACTTATTATTGCTTATAAGCAAGATTATACATGCAAGCCTCCACAAACCTGTGAGTAATAGCATCAGGCACGCCACCGCAGCCCACGACGCTAAGCAACTACATGCCACACCCACACGGCCCCCAGCAGTAATTAACATTGGGCAATGAGTGAAAACCCGACCCAGCTATGATTATCACAACGCCGGTAAATTTCGTGCCAGCTACCGCGGTTATACGAACCAGGCTAAAAGCAATAAATCAACGGCGTAAAGAGTGGCCACTTTATGTACCTAAAAAATTATAGCCAAATAATGTTTATATGGTAAAATATGAAACGCCAGAAGCCCTAAACTATAATCAACAGACATTAAGACCCACGACCCCTAAGATACAAACTAGGATTAGATACCCTACTATGCTTAGAAGTTAACCACGACAAACCACTAACAATTTGTCCGCCAGAAGATTACGGGCGAGAGCCTAAAATTTAAAAGACTTGACGGTGTCCCACTTCTACCTAGAGGAGCCTGTTCCATAATCGATAATCCCCGATCAACCCGACCTCTCCTTGAAATTATTCAGCCTATATACCGCCGTCCTCCCGCTTACCTTTTGAAAGATTAACAGTAAGCCCAATAGTCCACCAACTAAAAAATCAGGTCAAGGTGTAGCTTATGGAGAGGAGAAAATGGGCTACATTTTCTACAATAGACAACACGGAAAGTGTTCTGAAATAAAATACACAAAGGTGGATTTAGAAGTAAGCTAAACCAGAGTGTTTGACTAAAACTAGCCCTGGGACATGTACACACCGCCCGTCACCCTCCTCAACTTACTACAACAACCATTTATAATAAGATAAAACAAAACAAGATGAGGCAAGTCGTAACAAGGTAAGCGTACTGGAAAGTGCGCTTGGAATACCAAAGAGTAGCTTACACCACAAAGCATCTGGCTTACAACCAGAAGCCGTTGTTAACACAACCTTTTTGACCCTCCAACCAATGCCCAATCACCACCACAAACCCACCAATCATCAACTAAACCAAAACATTTGACAAGAGTAGTATAAGAGATAGAACCTCAACTTGGCGCACAGCAGTACCGCAAGGGAAACAAGAAAGAAAAATTAAAAATTAAAACAAAAAAAGCAGAGATTAAACCCCATACCTCTTGCATCATGGTTTAACAAGTCAACAATGGACAAAACGTACTTGCGCACAGCCCATTACCCCGAAATCAAGTGAGCTACCTCTAACCAACTTATAAGAGTCAACCCGTCACTGTAGCAAAAGTGTGGGATGAGTTAGAGGTAGAAGTGAAAAGCCTAACGAACTTGACGATAGCTGGTTATCCAACCAAATGAACCTTAGTTCAATTTTAGGTTTACTACATCAACTACTTGACCATAATTAACCTAAAAGATAATCAATGAGGGCACAGCCTCATTGATAAAGGAAACAACCCCAATTAGAGATTAACCACACCAGTTATACTTACCCGTAGGCCTTTAAGCAGCCAACAAAAACAAAATGCGTTACAGCAACAACACCCCAAATACCACAACATATTAATAACTCCTATTTAATTACTGGATAAATCTATTCTTATAGAAGTACCCATGTTAAAACTAGTAATAAGAAAATTTCTCTCCCGCACAAGAAAACATTAACAGACATAATATATTGAACTAAATTAAACACAAGAAAAACATATCTACCAACACTGTTAATCCAACTCAGGAGTGCATAAAGAAAGATTAAAAGTTATAAAAGGAACTCGGCAAACTAAAAGTCCCAACTGTTTACCAAAAACATAGCCTTTAGCCCAACAAGTATTAAAGGTAATGCCTGCCCAGTGATTCTTTCAACGGCCGCGGGATCTTATACCGTGCAAAGGTAGCATAATCACTTGTCATCTAAATAATGACTAGTATGAATGGCCCTATGAGGACTTCCCTGTCTCTTATAATCAATCAATGAAACTGATCTCCCAGTACAAAAGCTGGAATAATAACACAAGACGAAAAGACCCTGTGGAACTTCTAAGTGCTAATTAACAATATAATACAACCACTTTTAGTTGGGGCAACTTTGGAATAAAATAAAACTTCCAATTAAAGTAACACCACTTTAACTAAAAACCAGGTCCACACACCGACCTTTTAACTTACACCGACCCAGTATTACTGATAAAAGAAACAAGCTACCCCAGGGATAACAGCGCCATCCCCTCTTAGAGTCCAAATCGACGAGCGGGGCTTACGACCTCGATGTTGGATCAGGGCCCCCAAACAGTGCAGCAGCTGTTAAAGGTTTGTTTGTTCAACAATTAATGCCCTACGTGATCTGAGTTAAGACCGGAGTAATCCAGGTCGGTTTCTATCTGTGCAAAGTTTTTTCTAGTACGAAAGGACCGAAAAAACCAAGTCAATGCTTAAAACACACTTGCCAACAATAAGCTGACACACCTAAAACTTTAAATAGGCTAAAACACACAGCCCAACACAAGGGCCTTATTGGAGTGGCAGAGACAGGATAATGCAAAAGGCCTAAGCCCTTTATACAGAAGTTCAACCCTTCTCTCCAACAATTACAACCGCCATCACACTTACCTTATATATTCTCCCCATCATTCTAGCAGTAGCATTCCTGACACTACTTGAACGAAAAATACTAGGATATGTACAACTCCGAAAAGGCCCAAATATTGTTGGCCCAATGGGAACACTTCAACCAATCGCGGATGCTCTAAAACTATTTACAAAAGAACCAACCCGCCCACTAACCTCCTCCCCCATACTATTTATTTTATCCCCAACAATCGCCCTAACCCTAGCACTAATACTATGAACCCCACTACCAATGCCAACCCCAATAGCCAACCTAAACTTCGCTATATTATTTATTCTAGCACTTTCAAGCATAGCAGTCTACACAATTCTCTGATCGGGCTGAGCCTCAAACTCAAAATACGCCATATTAGGAGCCATACGAGCCATTGCTCAAACTATTTCTTACGAAGTCACACTAGCCATTATCTTACTTTCCACAATCCTCACAGCAGGAAACTTTACAATACAGACATTAATTACAACACAAGAACACATCTGAACAGCCCTATACACCTGACCCCTAATAATAATATGGTTTATTTCAACTCTAGCCGAAACAAATCGCGCACCATTTGACCTAACAGAGGGAGAGTCAGAACTCGTATCTGGCTTCAACGTAGAATATGCAGCAGGACAATTTGCATTGTTTTTCCTCGCCGAATATTCAAATATTCTGGCCATAAATACACTAACCACTCTGCTATTCCTAAACCCAGGACCAATACAACCAGAAATATTTACCATCAATCTGTTAACAAAAACAACCCTACTAACACTAATATTTTTATGAGCACGCGCATCATACCCACGATTCCGATATGACCAGTTAATACATCTACTATGAAAACAATTCCTGCCTATCACCCTAGCATTATGTTTATGACATACCTCATTCCCAATCTCCCTATCAGGTCTACCACCAAACTAAGGAAATGTGCCCGAGAATTTAAGGGTTACTTTGATAGAGTAATATACAGGGACACTAAACCCTCGTTTCCTAGAAAAATGGGACTCGAACCCACACCAAAGAGACCAAAACTCTCCGTACTCCCACTATACTATTTACTAGCACAGTCAGCTAATCAAGCTCTCGGGCCCATACCCCGAAAATGTTGGATAGACCAACCTCTGCTAAATGTCCCCCCTAATCAACACAATCTTAATTTTATCAATAATTACAGGAACCCTAATTACAATAAACAGCAATCACTGACTGCTAGCTTGAATAGGATTAGAAATCAACATAATAGCCATCGTACCACTAATCTCAAAAACCCACCACCCACGAGCAACAGAAGCTACAATTAAATATTTTCTAGCACAAACAGGAGCATCGCTATTAATATTATTTGCAAGCTCAACCAATGCATGATACCTTGGAACATGAGATATTACACAACTTACGAACCCAATATCCTGCACCTTACTAACTATTGCCCTTTGTATAAAAATTGGCCTAGCCCCAATACACCTATGACTGCCAGAAGTAATACAAGGAACAACCCTGAACATAGCTCTAATCATCGCAACCTGACAAAAACTAGCCCCAATAAGCCTAATCCTAATAACATCCAACAGCCATTCAAAATTTATATTAATATTAATAGCAACACTATCCATTATTATTGGGGGATGGGGGGGATTAAATCAAACACAACTACGAAAAATCATAGCCTACTCATCAATCGCAAACATAGGATGAATAATTATCATTTTACAACAAACACCAAAACTCACAACACTCACCCTAATCCTATACATTATTATAACCACCACAATATTTATAACCCTCATCCCCCAAAAAACCAAAACAATTAAAACAATTGGAACAACATGAACCCTATCCCCCCCACTAACAATTATTATAATACTAACACTAACATCTCTAGGGGGCCTCCCACCAATAACAGGATTCATACCAAAATGACTCATTCTAGAAACACTACTATTAGAAAATATGACTACATTAGCAACACTTACCGCAATAGCAACACTCTTAAGCTTATTTTTTTACTTACGACTACTTTATTCAACAACCATAATAGTTTTCCCAAACACAACAAACACAACACAAAAATGACGACTCCAAGCAAAAATTACACTAACCATACTAACAATAACACTAACCACCCCAACAGCACTCATATTACTACCAATTCTCCCACTAATAAACCCATAAGAAATATAGGCTAAATTATAAACCATGGGCCTTCAAAGCCCAAACTGTGAACTACTCACTATTTCTGCCTAAGACTTGCGTCATTTAAACACATCTCCTGAATGCAACTCAGACACTTTAATTAAGCTAAAGCCTCCCTGGATAAGCGGGCCTCGATCCCACGAAAATTTAATTAACAGCTAAAAACCCAAACCAGCGGGCTTTTATCCACTTTCCCGTCGCTCTTACGACGGGAAAGCCCCGGCACTTCACAGGTGCTTGCCCGAATTTGCAGTTCGATTCGTACGGGACTTGATAAGAGGGGATGACCCGTCGTCAGGGCTACAACCTGCCGCAATAACTTTGCTACCTTACCCATGGCCATTACTCGTTGATTTTTTTCTACAAACCATAAAGACATCGGCACCCTGTACCTAATTTTTGGTGCCTGAGCCGGAATAGTCGGCACAGCCCTGAGCCTCCTAATTCGAACAGAACTAAGCCAGCCGGGCTCCCTACTCGGAGATGATCAAGTGTATAATGTAATCGTAACAGCACACGCCTTTGTTATAATTTTTTTTATAGTAATACCAGTTATGATTGGGGGGTTCGGAAACTGACTTGTGCCACTTATAATTGGAGCCCCAGATATGGCTTTCCCACGAATAAATAACATAAGCTTCTGACTACTTCCCCCCTCATTTCTTCTCTTGTTGACATCATCAATTGTTGAATCTGGTGCAGGAACCGGATGAACTGTATACCCCCCACTAGCCGGAAACTTGGCACATGCCGGGGCTTCTGTTGACCTAACAATTTTTTCGCTACACTTGGCCGGAGTATCATCCATCCTAGGTGCCATTAATTTTATCACAACATGTATTAACATAAAACCCCCAGCTATAACCCAATACCAAACCCCACTGTTTGTTTGATCTGTAATAATCACAGCAGTATTACTACTTCTATCACTTCCTGTTCTCGCTGCAGGAATTACAATACTTTTAACAGATCGTAACCTCAACACCTCCTTTTTTGACCCAGCTGGAGGAGGAGACCCAGTTCTTTATCAACACCTATTTTGATTCTTTGGTCACCCAGAAGTGTATATCCTAATTCTCCCAGGGTTCGGAATAATTTCCCACGTAGTAGCATATTATGCGGGAAAAAAGGAACCATTTGGATATATAGGCATAGTATGAGCAATAATATCTATCGGATTTCTAGGCTTTATCGTATGAGCACATCACATATTTACCGTTGGAATAGACGTTGACACTCGAGCTTATTTTACCTCAGCTACAATAATTATTGCAATCCCAACAGGAGTAAAAGTATTCAGCTGACTGGCAACCCTACACGGCGGACAAATTCAATGACACCCGGCAATATTGTGGGCCCTTGGCTTTATTTTTCTATTTACAGTGGGCGGGCTAACAGGCATCATTCTAGCAAACTCATCCCTGGACATCATTTTACATGACACCTATTATGTGGTAGCACACTTCCACTACGTATTATCGATAGGCGCCGTATTCGCAATTATAGCAGGACTAGTTCACTGATTCCCCCTATTCACAGGCTACACACTACACGAAACATGGGCAAAAATTCATTTCTTGACAATGTTTGCAGGAGTTAACATGACATTCTTCCCACAACACTTCCTGGGTCTGGCCGGAATACCCCGTCGATATTCAGATTACCCAGATGCTTATACAATCTGAAACACAATATCCTCTATTGGATCAATAATCTCATTTATTGCTGTAATAATAATAGTATTTATAATTTGAGAGGCCTTTTCTGCAAAACGACTGGTTATTAATTCACCCATAACCACAACCAATATTGAATGACTTAACGGATCCCCACCACCAAGCCACACATACGAAGAACCTGTGTTTGTTACAACCAAAAGAGGGAGGACTCGAACCCCCACCAACTGATTTCAAGACAGCCATACAACCAATAATACTTCTCTTTTAAGATTCTAGTAAAAACATTACGTAGCAATGTCAACGCTAAATTACAGTAACACCCTGTGAATCTTACCATGTCACACCCAGCCCAATTAGGCCTTCAAAACGCATCATCCCCCATTATAGAAGAACTATTAAACTTCCACGACCATGCCCTAATAATCGTTTTTCTAATTAGTGCCCTAGTACTTTATATTATTACTTCTACCGTCTCCGCTAAATTAACACACACAGCTACCATAGATGCACAGATCATAGAAATTATCTGAACAATCTTACCGGCCCTAATCTTAATTACTATTGCCCTCCCCTCATTACGAATTCTCTATCTCACAGATGAAGTCAACGACCCCAGCCTCACAATTAAAGCTATCGGACACCAATGATACTGAACATATGAGTATACTGATTATAACACTGCCTCATTTGACTCCTACATAGTGCCAACCGAAAATCTAGATCCAGGAAGCTTCCGATTACTAGACGTCGACTCACGTATACTTATTCCAATGCAAACACAAGCACGAATTCTAGTTACAGCAGAAGACGTCCTTCACTCGTGAGCGGTCCCATCCCTCGGAGTAAAAATAGACGCCATTCCAGGACGACTAAATCAAACAACCCTAATGACATCGCGACCTGGTGTGTTCTACGGACAATGTTCAGAAATCTGCGGGGCAAATCACAGCTTCATGCCAATCGTTGTTGAATCTGTTCCACTAAAAACATTTGAAAACTGACTAGAAGAGCTCTACACTAAGAAGCTTATATAGCACCAGCCTTTTAAGCTGGAGATGGAGACAACCGCTCCCTTAGTGACCACATGCCACAACTAAATCCCGCACCCTGATTTATTGTTTTCTTAGTAGTCTGACTCGCCCTAATGCTGTACAACACAAAAACCGTTAAATTTCAACAACCCAACATACCAACAACACACCAAACCCAAAACAAAAATCCAGCTCACTGACAATGACCATAACCCTATTCGATCAATTTTCAATTCAACATTTAGCAGGAATTCCAATCATCATTCCAGCAATTTTTATTCCCATGCTAATACTGCCTTCAACCAAACGCCTTATACCCAGCCGACCGCACCTGCTATTTCAATGATTAATAAAAGCTGCAGCCAAACAAATCCTAACCCCCCTCAATCTTACAGCCCAAACATGAACAAATATCCTAATAAGTCTTCTATTAATACTAATTATTCTCAACACAATAGGCTTGTTCCCCTATACATTCACCCCAACAACACAACTATCAATAAATATTGCACTAGCCTTCCCCCTCTGACTAGCCACTGTTCTAAAAGGATTAAAAACAAACCCAAATACCGCCCTCGCTCACCTACTACCAGAAGGAGCACCCGGACTACTTGTCCCAGCACTAATTATTATTGAGACTATTAGCCTCTTCATTCGACCTATTGCTCTAGCCGTACGACTTACAGCAAACCTCACAGCAGGACACCTATTAATTCACCTAATCTCAACAGCAACCATGGTACTTATACAAACTATACTACCAATTGCAACTCTAACCCTAACACTCTTATTCTTATTAACCGCCCTAGAAATTGCAGTTGCCATAATTCAAGCGTACGTTTTCACCCTCCTTCTCTCCCTATATTTAGAAGAAAATACATATGACACACCAAGCCCACTCATACCACATAGTTAACCCAAGTCCGTGGCCTGTAACTGGCGCCACTGCCGCTTTCGCCCTCACCGGTGGCCTAGTAATATGGTTTCACCATAATAAACTTATTTTATTACAAATTGGCCTAATTCTCCTATTCTTAACAATAATTCAATGGTGACGCGATATTGTACGAGAAAGCACTTATCAAGGACACCACACCCCAACTGTACAAAAAGGCCTCCGATATGGAATAATTTTATTTATTACCTCAGAGGTCTTCTTTTTTATCGGCTTCTTTTGAGCATTCTATCACTCGAGTCTCGCACCAACCCCAGAACTGGGCGGACAATGACCACCAAGCGGAATCTTTCCACTAAATCCCATAGAAGTCCCGCTCCTCAACACAGCTGTCTTATTAGCCTCCGGTATTACAGTTACATGAGCACATCACGCCATCATATCTGGAAAACACAAAGAAGCCACCCAGGCACTCACCCTAACAATTATCTTAGGCCTCTATTTTACCCTCCTTCAAGCAATAGAATATTATGAAGCCCCCTTTACTATCGCCGATAGTGTCTACGGAACAACATTTTTTGTGGCCACGGGTTTCCACGGACTCCATGTAATTATTGGCTCTTCATTTCTTCTTGTCTGCCTCCTACGACAAATTAACTACCACTTCACAACACAACATCACTTTGGCTTCGAGGCCGCCGCCTGATACTGGCATTTCGTAGACGTAGTTTGACTTTTCCTATATATTTCTATTTATTGATGAGGCTCATACTTTTCTAGTATATTTATTACAAATGACTTCCAATCATTAAATCTTGTATGACCAAGGAAAAGTAAATGATTATCATCATATTTACCATACTATCAATCTCATCATTATTAATCCTCCTAAACCTCTGACTCCCCACCACCACCCAAGATACAGAAAAACTATCCCCATATGAATGCGGATTTGATCCACTAGGAACAGCACACGTCCCACTTTCACTTCAATTTTTCCTTATCGCAATTATATTTCTCCTGTTTGATTTAGAGATTGCCCTCCTCCTCCCCCTCCCCTGAGCCATAAACAACCCAACACCAACAACAACCTTAGCATGAACCCTTCTAATTATCATCATCCTCCTTCTAGGCTTCATCTATGAATGAGCACAAGGAGGGCTCGAATGAGCAGAATAACCCTGCAGGACTAGTTTAAATACAAAACAAATGATTTCGACTCATTAAATTTCAACCACTGAAGCCTGCTACAATGACTATTACCTTTTTCATAATTAGTGCTTCCTTTACGCTAAGCCTCCTAGGCCTAGCGATCTACCGAACACATCTTATCTCCGCACTACTATGTATCGAAAACATAACACTTAGCCTATTCCTCTTACTATCTACACTCTCAATAAATCTTCTATCAACAATATTAATAACTACCCCAATTATTTTATTAACCTTTGCAGCCTGCGAAGCTAGCACTGGATTAGCATTAATAATTGCCACAGCCCGGACCCACGGCTCAGATCATCTAAAAACCTTCAACCTACTGCAATGCTAAAAATCTTGATCCCAACACTACTATTAATTCCAACCTCTGTCCTTATTACACCAAACCTTCTATTTTTAACTTTTACTACATATTCCTTAATAATCGCAACTACTAGCCTAAAACTATTAGTATCATCAACACTACCATACACCAACATAACACAACAACTAGGAACAGACAATATTTCCTCCCCCCTGCTCGTACTAACATGCTGAATACTACCACTAATAACCCTAGCAAGCCAAAACTTTATGAAAACAGAACCAACATCACGAAAACGAACATTCCTTGCAAACCTGGCCTTTCTCCAAACTACCCTGATCATTACATTTTCAACCACCGACCTACTAATATTTTATGTTTTATTTGAAACAACCTTGATCCCAACACTTATCCTAATCACACGATGGGGCCACCAAATTCAACGCCTGACAGCTGGAATTTACTTCCTATTTTATACTCTAGCCGGCTCAATTCCTATACTAATTGCTATTTTACGACTATCAACAACAATAAATCACACATCTATACCCCTTATAGCAATAACACCCGATTACCACCAAACATGAACCCAAAGTATAATCTGATTAGCCATTATATTAGCATTTATGGTAAAAATACCACTATACGGAGTCCATCTATGACTTCCAAAAGCCCACGTAGAAGCCCCCATCCCCGGTTCAATAATCCTTGCCGCTATTTTACTAAAGTTAGGGGGGTATGGTATTATTCGAGTCCTCCCTATCTGCCCGCCACCAAACACAATCCTAATTTACCCGTTCATAATACTTGCACTATGAGGAATTATTATAACAAGCCTAATTGGACTTCGACAACCAGACTTAAAAGCCCTAATCGCATACTCCTCAGTTGGCCACATGGGTCTGGTGATCTCAGCCACACTAATTCAAACACACTGAGGACTCTCCGGCGCCATACTTCTAATAATTGCCCACGGACTCACTTCCTCAGCACTATTCTGCCTAGCCAACATAAATTATGAACGCACACACAGCCGAGCACTACTTCTACTGCAAGGAGCACAAATTATTTTTCCCCTTATGACCACATGATGAATTATTGCAAGCCTAACAAACATAGCCCTCCCACCAACAATTAACTTTATGGGAGAACTCTTAATTTTAACTACTCTCATAAATTGATGCCCACTAACAATTATTATTACTGCTACCGGAACCACCCTTACTGCAGCATACACCCTGTATATACTTCTATCCACACAACATGGAAAACTCCCACACGGATTATCATTACCTCCCATAGAAACTCGAGAACACCTTCTACTAGCATTACACATAGTACCACTAATTCTAATTATTATAAAACCAAACCTGTTATTCTAACCGTTTGTATAGTTTAAACAAGACACTAGACTGTGAACCTAGAGATAGAAAATATTCTTGCAAACCAAGAGTGAAGACACATACACTGCTAATGTTAGTACCTAGACATAACACCCTAGCACTCTTACTTTTAAAGGAAAAAAGCAATCCATTGGCCTTAGGAGCCACCACTCTTGGTGCAACTCCAAGTAAAAGTACTTATGCAACAACTAACCCCAGTATTTTATATCCTAATATTAATTCTACTGGCATACCCCGTGCTACCCTCACCATATAAAACAAATTGAATACTTCTCATTAAACTAGCCCTAACATTCAGCATAATTCCCCTCCTACACTTCATCAACACACAGCAAGAAATTATAATTACCATGGATTGATGATTTACTACAACCATAGACATTAAAATTAATTTAGCCATAGACAAATATACCCTAATCTTTACCCCAATTGCCTTATTTGTATCCTGATCAATCATTGAATTTTCATCCTGATATATAAGCGCAGATCCCCATATTAACCGCTTTTTTAAATTTTTAATAATTTTCTTATTCTCGATGATTCTCCTAATTACAGCAAACAACATATTTCAATTTCTCATTGGCTGAGAAGGCGTTGGCATTATATCATTCTTCCTAATCAACTGATGATTCTCCCGACACGAGGCCAACACATCAGCCTTACAAGCCGTCCTCTACAACCGAATCGGAGACATCGGACTAATCCTAGCAACTGCATGATTAGCCATCACAATAACAACATGAGACATCCAACTCACCTTCTCAGAACTAAAAGAGCCCAGCCTCATCCTCGCCCTCGGCCTACTACTCGCCGCAACAGGAAAATCCGCCCAATTTGGACTACACCCATGACTACCAGCTGCAATAGAAGGACCAACCCCAGTATCTGCACTACTACACTCAAGCACAATAGTTGTTGCAGGGGTATTCTTATTAATTCGAACAAACCCGATAATTAACTCAACACCAAACATGCTGACCCTAACACTATGCCTTGGAGCCATCTCCACACTATTTAGCGCCATCTGCGCCACCACACAAAATGATATCAAAAAAATCATTGCCTTCTCAACATCCAGTCAACTAGGCCTCATAGTTGTAGCAATTGGACTAGGACTCCCAGAACTAGCCTTCTTTCATATCTGCACTCATGCCTTTTTCAAAGCTCTTCTCTTCCTTTGCTCAGGAACAGTAATCCACTCTCTTAATAATCAAGACATTCGCAAAATAGGCGGACTACAAAAACTTCTCCCAACCACATCATCCTGCCTAACAATAGGAAACCTAGCACTAATAGGAACCCCATTTCTATCGGGCTTTTACTCTAAAGACACCATCATTGAAGCCCTATGCAACTCACACCTAAATGCCTGAGCCCTTACAATAACCCTTATTGCTACAATATTAACCGCCACCTACACACTACGAATAGTGTACCTCACCCAAATAAAAACTCCCCGATTCCAACCAATCCAAAACCAAAATGAAGACGCTGCCAACATAAAAAACCCCCTATTACGACTAACCACGGGGAGTATAATCGCCGGCCTACTTTTAACTCAAACTATTTACACAAAAACACAAACAATAACAATACCGAGTCACATTAAACTAGCCGCCTTATTAGTTACCATTATTGGGCTAATCACAGCAAATGACATTATAAACAAAACTACCACCCTATCTACACCAAAAAAATTTACCCCTATAAACTTCTCAACACAACTCGGATTCTTTAACAACATTATCCACCGAACCATCCCAAACGCCCTACTTAAAACCAGTCAAAAAACTGCAACACAAACAATAGACCAAATCTGACTAGAAATACTACCAACCCTAAATTATACAAACCAAATTATAGCAGCAAAAAAAACATCCGCAGCCCAAAAAGGAGACATTAAAACATACTTAATGGCCTTCATCGCAACTATTATTTTATCAACAATAACTGCCCTAAACTATTCGTAACCCCCCACGAACCCGTCCACGAACTAACTCTAAAACCGAAAATAAACACAATAACAAACCAACCCCACATAATAATAATAAACCCCCCCCACAAGAATATAATAACGACACACCAACAATATCTTCTACAACACCAAAGTAAACCCCAATATTATAAAATTCCCCAACCAAACAAAACATACACAACACAAATAAACCATAAGATAAAACATAACCCTTCACAGGACGAGATCCTCAAGTCTCAGAATATTTATCGCTCGCCAATGCAATAGAATATGCATACACCACAAGAACTCCACCCAAATATACCAAAAGCAAAACCACCCCAACAAAATTAACCCCAAGACACAACAAATAAAAACAACCCCCTAACACACAAAACAATAAACCAACAGCACCAAAAAATGGAGAAGGATGACAAGCTACCCCAATAGTACCAAATACAATACAAAAAGCTAAAACAAAGAAAATATACATCGTTTTTACTTGGCCAAACCCAAGACTAACAATACGAAAAACTGTCGTTGTAATTCAACTATAAAAACCATGACCCACAACATATGAAAATCACACCCCCTGCTAAAAATTATCAACAACTCACTAATTATTCTACCAACACCCTCAAATATATCCGCCTGATGAAATTTGGGTTCATTACTTGGCCTAACACTAATTATCCAAATCTTAACAGGGTTATTTCTAGCCATACACTATACAGCGGACACCACACTAGCCTTCTCATCAGTAGCCAATATTTGTCGAGACGTCCAATACGGCTGACTACTACGAACAATACACGCTAACGGCGCCTCAATATTTTTCATCTGCATCTATTTACATATTGGACGAGGACTCTATTACGGCTCATATTTTCACAAAGAGACATGAAATATTGGAGTCGTACTACTCTTCCTACTAATAGCAACAGCCTTCATAGGTTACATTTTACCATGAGGTCAAATATCATTTTGAGGGGCCACAGTAATTACAAGCCTCCTATCAACAACACCATACGTAGGACAAACCCTAGTAGAATGACTGTGAGGAGGATTTTCAGTAGACAACCCAACCCTTACCCGCTTTTTTACACTACACTTCACACTACCATTTATCCTCGCAGGCCTATCGATTCTTCACTTATTTATATTACATGAAACAGGATCAAACAACCCATTAGGCCTAAACTCTAACACAGATAAAATTATATTTCACCCATATTATGTATACAAAGACCTTTTCGGAATAACCATTGCCATCACAATTTTCTTAACCATTGTACTTTTCACACCAAACATACTAGGAGACCCAGAAAACTTCATCCCCGCTAATCCCATAACTACCCCAAAACACATTAAACCGGAATGATACTTCCTATTTGCCTACGCAATCTTACGATCAATTCCAAATAAATTTGGAGGCGTACTCGCCCTTCTTGCCTCCATCCTAATCCTCCTACTTATCCCAACACTACATACCTCAAAACAACAAACCCATGCCTTTCGACCAATATCCCAAATCCTTTTCTGAATCTTAATCTCTAACCTCATCCTCCTCACCTGATTAGGAGGCCTTCCAATCGATGAGCCATTTGCCACACTCGCAAAAATCGCATCATTAAGCTATTTTATAATCGTCTTAATCCTAATACCACTAACAGCTACCATAGAAAATAAACTTTTATCCCACTGTTGCAATAGTATATTATTCTTCTAACACGCCGGCCTTGTAAACCGGAAAAGGGACCCCGCCCTTGCAACTCCGCTCTCCTGTCTCTGCCACACCTCAAACAGAGGAGCCTTCGCTCTCCTGTCTCTGCCACACCTCAAAAGAGGGGCCCCCCCCCCATCTCCGGTCCCCAAAACCGAAATTTTTATCTCTTTAAACTATCTTCTGCTGTATACATATTATGTATAATAGTACATACATCTCTTTTCCGCTAGCATATCATATAATACAATTTAATTATTAATCAGACATAATACATACTATGTATAATAGTACATACATCTCTTTTCCGCTAGCATATCATAAAATACATTACTGCATAATCGTACAATAATATAATTAAGATAATACTATAATATTAATGAATTCTAGGACAACCAACCCATACTGTCATTCAACTAGGTTGACACCTACCCCTGAAGGTCCCCTAATCATGTCCAGTTTCAGGTCCATTACTTGCCTACGTCCCATAATCGTACACAACTTGCACCTTGATCTTCATGAGACCTAAATGGTGTGAATGTCAAGGAGCTACGTTTAATACGGTGCTTATCGAACACAATATGCGCTTTGATTGTAATACCTGTGGTGGTGAATGTCATGAACAATACAATCCTTAATTCCTACTCCGTAGCCTTTCAGGATACCTGTGGCTAAATGGATTAATTACACTTAACTCTTAACCATAGTCACCCTGGTCTTTCAGGCATTTGGTAATTTTTTAATTTTTAGATGTACTCCATCCACATGGCCTCCCAGTAAAATTTAAAGGAATACGTCCATATGGTGCAATGAAGCCGTGCCCCCAATTATTGATGACTTTCGTTTAATGCTCGACGGACATAAAATAGGGTCATTTTTACACCTAGAATGTACCGGGCCATTTCTAAAAAACTGGCCCGGTTTTTCTAAAAAATTTTTAGCGTGTTTTTTATGCATTAGAAAACTTAGGACAAACAACTTTTAATCCAAGCTCCAACACCCGCATACGTACAGGTATACGCACACACGTACACGTACACGTACAGGTATACGCATACGTACAGGTATACGTACAGGTATACGTACAGGTATACGTACAGGTATACGTACAGGTATACGTACAGGTATACGCATACGTACAGGTATACGCATACGCATACGCATACGCATACGCATACGCATACGCATACGTACACGTACACGTACACGTACACGTACACGTACACGTACACGTACACGTACACGTACAGGTCCCATCCCGCGCACACACGCACGCATAATGACATTTTTTTTTAGCCAAACCCCCCCTCCCCCCATAACTAGAGACTTAGCACTATAATCATGCCAAACCCCAAAAACATGGAATGCTAAGCCAGTTATGGAGGTATTTCCAATTTTACCCACCCCAATCGGTCCGGACAAAGCCGACAAATTTATTTGATGGACAGAAATAATTTAATATTATTTTTTTCCATCAGTCCGGACAAAGCCGACAAATTTATTTGATGGACAGAAATAATTTAATATT